GTTTACATATACTCATATGTTTTGTTATAATTGAAATGGGGAAAGGTTTTTTGATTGAAAAAATCAATACTGATTAGTTCTATCTCAATTTTTATTTTCTTATGTCATTAGGAAAACACAATTTTGAGATTCAAATCCATGAATGATTCATGAATTCGAAGTAAGCAGCCAATAGTTAATGGTTCAAATTTATCGGCTAAAAATACACATTTGATTTCTCAATAGAAAAAAGCGAGAGACTGTTTTTAGCATAGTATATTTTCAGATACTATAACAATCAACTGAAGGGATGGATCAAATCCAATCAAAAAAAAAAAGCTTTTTTTTAGGAAAAGGATTAAGGAAAACAGAAGTTAAAATGCAAGTACAATAAAAATTTAGTAATCCAGGAAAATTTTCATCTATTTTGTATCATTTTGGCGGCATGGCCGAGTGGTAAGGCGGGGGACTGCAAATCCTTTTTCCCCAGTTCAAATCCGGGTGTCGCCTGATCAACATTAACAAAAACCCCAAATCTCTTCTTTTCTTCTGTTCTACTGATATAACTCGCGGGATTTTTCTCCGGTAGAAGTATAGGAAACAGGCCGTTGGTCCTTTGTTTATGTAGTCTGAAGGTTTTCTAAAAGAAGAGATTGTGAACCCTCGCCCGTATCTAGAATTCTTCTAATCTACTGTGGTAGAGGGACTATCAAGACTTTTCGATTCCCTTCTACTATCCTTAATTATTAAGGAAGTGTCTAATGATTAAATTTTTAATCAGATTGTAGCCCCTGGTAGGAAATTCAATTAAAAATTTTGGAAAGGGGCGTAAGTTGCTTTATATACTACAGACTCGTGAGAATCTCTGGGTATTCGGGCAATATTAGATTGGATGAATAATTTACTTTTATAGTTTTATAGAAAGGGGGCAAAAAGAAATAATCCCTTTTCTCCAACCCTAAGACAAGCCCCGGCTTTCACAACGACAGTCGGGGGGGGGGATACGGGTTTGTAGATCAAATGAGGAAATAAAAGCCTATAATAGATAAATAGAATAGATAAATAGATAGTGATTTCTCTTTTTTATAGACTTTCTCCCCTTCTGTTTTGACTAGAAGGTCAACAAAAAAATAAAGATAAAGGATAGGCCTAAATTTATTTATTTTATTCCTACATGTTTCCATTCCCTCGGGATTCTTTTACTTGTGTTTAATCTTTCCCGATTCAAAATCATAATCAATTAAAATTTATTGGATTAGTTTCTCAATAGTGTTTGGTCATAATCCCTTTTTGACTCGGCGCCATTAATTCCACTATTATTAGTGAGGAATAATGGAATAATTCTTTCGTATTTATAGAGATAGGGAACATAATTCACATGGATATAGTAAGTCTCGCTTGGGCTGCTTTAATGGTAGTCTTTACATTTTCCCTTTCACTCGTAGTGTGGGGGAGAAGTGGGCTCTAGAAGTACTACTACAGGAAGGAACCAAACCGTATCGATTGTTTTATATATCGTTTTGCAATTGCAATGTATTTTGGACTATTTAAAAGAAAAATCTCTGAATTTCGAATCCCATCGGACACCGGACTCCAATGGAGTAATCTATGATATGAATCATACTCTTTCAATCCATGGGGTTGGACTCCTACTATCTTTATAGATGCATAAAGAAGAAGGCCGGACGGACCTTTTTTGATTTCTTTACTGTTCAAAGAGGAAGTCGTTTTTTAAGTGTATACGCATTTTTCGATGAGAAATGATATAGAAGGTAGTGGTTGTCTACTATGCAATAATAAGATCTTGCCTCGGGCGGATCGCATATTGGGCGGTTTGGTTTCTAATTTGAGAAAGGCGATTTGTGCTTTATCGACTTATTTCATATCTTCATATCACGGTTCGGGCGTTAAAAATAAGTTAAGTAAGGTTTCCTCTTACTTATTAGTAAAAGGAATTATAATTACTAAGATAAGAAGTATTTCAGATTGATCAGATCAAATAAATATAGCAAATTGGGTGTTATGTCAATTCCATACAATATATACAATATATGTAATATATACACACATATATGAAGAGAATGTTGTAGATTGATCTACATAAACTAAGCCCTTAGCCTTATTTTAGATTACAACTGACTAAGAGATGGATAGTATGGTAGAAAGAAATAGATTAATCTTTCTACCATACTATCCATCTCTTAGAATACTGCCAATTCTAATTCTCGTCCGCTCAGTTTATTTAAATGAAGACGTGAAATTGGAAATCCTTTTCATTTGACTTCGTCAATTTTTGATAAGAACTCGGAAGGAAAGTTTCATAAAAATTCATTTGAATTAATCATTTTGACTGACTGTTTTTACGTAAATGATAAGTAGAAAAGCCGTAGGAACTAGAATGAATAGTGCAGTAGCAATAAATGCAAGAATATTGACTTCCATAATTTCGTCGGTTTTTTAATTCGCAATAACTCGGGATTTAATCCCCTAGAGGTGGTAAATCTTTCGTCTGTAAATTCAA